ATATTCCATTTACTATAGAAGTTCCCAGGGAATTCATTAAAGGAATGTTTCCAATAAAAAGAGTTTGTTCTTGCATATCCCGACTGGTTTTCCAAATGAATCCCGCGGATACATATAATTCAGAAGAATATGTGAGTGATTCATATACAGCATCTCTTTCTTTTATCAAAGGTTCTACCAATTGATATGTTTCCACAAATAATTGAAATTCAATTTCTTGATCTGTATCTTCAATTTTTGGAAACTTATAAAGTTCTTCTGTTAAGCCCTGATCAATGAATCTACAAAATCCTTCAAATTGTATCTGATTAAAACCAGGTACTGTAGACATTCCCTCATTTCCATCCCCGAGCATTTTGAATTTCCCTTTTCTCGAAAAAATTCCATTATTGACCCATTCTTCATCAAATCATATGGATTGATTTAGCAATGATGGAATTTCTATTTTGTTTACTGAATCACATGAAATTTGACCCACCCCGTATATGGAATGTATGAAATGCATATGAACGGAGGAATAAAGACAATTTTATATTCAAATTGGAATTTGTAACAGATACAAAATCGAAAGGAATTAATAAATGCCACTTAGACTTATGGAGTTTTGGATAGAATATCAAAAAAAAAGTGATTCCATTTCTACCATTATTATGATATTCCATATTCTAATCCGATTGGGTACCAGAAAAATAAATGGATTCGGTATTTAATCTGTTCGATGATATAAAGACATTATAATCATCAAAAATATAGAGTTGATCTTTTTTGAGCACTTAACTTTTTCATGGATTCTATTGTTCAACAAATGATTCGCATAAAAGAGAGATACTTTTACCTTTTTTTAGTAGAATACGATCGAAGGGCGTAACATAGTAATAAAGTTTGTATTTATTAACCATGTGTAGATAGCTATCTATGTTTCCTCCTTTATTGAAGTTCTATTCGGGACAGCGCGTGCTATGCTATATCAAAATTTTCATTTTCTATTCCATCTATTGAATGAAAAATTGAAGCACTACAATTTACTGATAATTCTCTATAGGCATCATATATAGATAGGATATCCAATTAAATATTTGTATAACAATTTATGTTCTGGGGTTTACATATACTTCTATTTGATGTTATAATAGAAATTGGGAAGGATTTTTTTTATGGAAAAGAATCAATACTGATTAGTTATATATCAATTTGGATTGTCTTATATCATTAGGATTAAGAAAAGACAATTTTGGATTCAAATCCAAGAATCGTTCATGAATTTACAGTCACATTTAATAGTTAATGGTTCCAATTTGTCCTAAATTTTGGCTTTTGTGACTGAAAAACCACATTTGGTTTTTCAATTTTTCAATATTAATATAAAAAAGAGAGGGAAAATTTGTAAATATTTAGGTTTTGAGATACTATACATACAACCGAAGGGATGGATCCAATCCAAAAAACGAAGGATTTTTTTCTTTTCGGGCAAGGGTTAAATTTAAGAAAACGGGATTCAAGATGCAAGTCCAATAAAAAAAGAAGTTTAGGAATTCCCCACCCGAGGGAGACTCTTTTTTTCATCTATTTTGTAGGAGATCATACATTTTGGCGGCATGGCCGAGCGGTAAGGCGGGGGACTGCAAATCCTTTTTCCCCAGTTCAAATCCGGGTGTCGCCTGATCAAGAAAAAACTCGAAATCTCTTATTTCGTTTTGCTGATATAACTCGCTGAATTTTTCCCCAGCAGAAGGAAACAAAGTAAAAGGACTCTTGAGACTTGCTTGCTTGGTTCTAAACATCTGGAAGTTTGACTCTCGAAAGCTAAAGTGCTCTAAATCCTTGCCTCTAGGATTCAAGGACAGATTATAGTGGTGGAAGGTCTCTCATATAAAGATTTATTGATTCCCTTCCACTACTAATGTAGTGTTTAATTACCGGGTCCTGAAGATAGCCCGACGGAAAATCGAATTAGTGGTTGTGGAAAGGGCTGAAGATACTTTCTATACAGACTCAGGAGAGTCTCTAAGTCCTCGGTATCCAATAACAATTTGATGGAAAATTGGCTTTCTAAAATTGAAATGAAAAAAGAAATTCTTTCTTTTCATTCAATAAACCCTAGTCAAGAATGGAATAGGTGGTCCTCCGATTGTTTCACAGAGACAATCCTTAGACAGTAAGAATTAGATCAAATGGGAAATAAAAGGATGGGATAGATAACGATCTATCTTGACATTCTATTTTTCATATTTTTATACCTTTTCGAAAGACAAGAAAAGATAGAATAGGTCTTATTATTCCTACATCTTAGGAAGATTTCCCTGATACTTCTAAATGAGTCACTGCGTATTTTGCTTGTGCTTAACGTTTTCCGATTCTACTAGAAAAATAATATCCTATAAGAATTTGAAGAATTTGTTATAAGCAGATTTATTAGAGCCTTTGATCAATGGTGTTGGGTCCGAATCCCTTTTTTTTTGACTCTACGCCAGTGATTCCACTATTATTAGTGAACAATAAT